TATTTTCGTTTTTCATCAAAGCAAATACAAATATGGTCATTTTCATTTCTTCAACTAGTATCGATGGAGATGGATAAAGACACATGTGGATTAGTACAATTATTGGTAGCGTCATATTCAGGATTCTAAGAGAGACCTCACTCAATTTGGCCTTTTCGATTCCTCCCGATCCGTATAATGAAATCGAATCGAGTACCCTATCTTTCCCGGTAGCACATACACAAATAGAATTCTTATTTGTACGATACAAAATGACTTTAATTTCTTTGATAAAATCCTTTTAATCGGAAAAGTCTCTTCTTTTTTGGCTCCGATTTTGTGTAACCTCAATTATTTGAAACAATCTATCTCATTCAAATTGTACACTGAAGTTTTGATATATTATATGGATCCCATTCCTAATTCAATCAAGTAAAGAGTATATTAATAAAATAAAAATCAAATAAAGACTCTGCCTCTCTTAGAGAGAGAGGGAATGGATAATCTTTTTTAAGGGTTTATGCCGAAGAAAAAACAAACTCTAAAAAAAAAAGTGAATTTGGTAGAATATTCGATTTTTTTTATACTGTACTAGGACTTATCTTTATCACACTTTTTTTTTTGTTTTCCAATCCAATAAGATTAGATCATTCAAAAAAGGAGTTTAGAACATAACTCCCCCTTTCCCATTTCGCTTCTATTGTTTGTTTGTTTTTGTTTGTAACTTATGTAAGTTTAAAGACGATTAGATGATACTTAGTCAGATGATTGTACAAGGAAGGAGATAGTTTTATAGAAAAGAAAGAATGGAAAAGAATGATAAATAAAGTAACAAAGTAAGGAAATTTTCGATTGGATCAGGAATCCATTTTTGGATTTGGTATGAATAAATGATCTTTCTATGTTATACTATTCAATTCTCGACGATAAATCGATTTGAGAGTTCAGATATTGTTATTCATGATATTGATCTGATTCGATATCATCGAGATGGAATTCATCCCATTGAATTTAGAGGCGAAAGATTTCTCATCTCTTATGGGATTAAATCCCGAATTATTGTGAAGTAAAGAAAAACGAAACGATGAGATTATGGAAGTAAATATTCTCGCATTTATTGCTACTGCACTGTTCATTCTAGTTCCTACTGCTTTTTTACTTATAATATATGTAAAAACTGTTAGTCAAAGTGATTAATTTGAATGAAACTTGACTTCTTAGTTCTTCTCAATATCAAGAATTAACGAAATAAAATGAAAAGAATTCCAATTTTGCGTTTTAGCTGAAATGAGCGAACTAGAATCAGCAGGATTCTATGAGATCCGATAGTATGGTAGAAAGTAATATATTTACTACCATACTATCTATTTTTGTTATTCTAGTATATAAAGTTGTACTGTAGAAAGATCTGGGCTTAATATGGATCAATCTAGAATGTCATCTTCATATTCATATATAGATAGATATATAGACAATAGATATTAATTATCTATATGGAATGTACATAAGGTTCAAATTTGATTTCTTTTCTTCATATGTTTGATTTGTGTTGGTTCCAATTAATCTGGAATAGTTGAAAAGCGCCTCTTACTCTTATGATTCCAATTCCTGGATTTCTGATTATTTTCAAGATTATTTTCAATATGAATCCCGGAATCCATTGAAATAATCAAATCAATGAAAAGAAAAAAAAAAAAAAAGAATAGTTGGGGTATGTATTAATAAAAGAAAATCAAGAAATCTTTTTTTAACATTCCAAACAAAGAAGTAATTAATTGAACACATCCAAGGAAAGGAGTTTTATAAAAAGGAAAGGAGTTTTATAAAAACTTTTTCAGATTTCGACGAAAAGAAAAGGATTAGTAAACCCCGCCGATTTTAAATCTTTGAATCATAATATGAAATGAGTCAAGTCAATAAAGTATAGCATAAATCGAATTTATAAAACGAAAATAAAAAAAAATACTAAACTAAGTACTAAGTACGCAATATGTGACTTCTCCAAGAAAATATCTTAGTATGCGGAGTATCCCGTTAGAGAATCACTATGTCTATTTTATTTCCCGTAGAAAATCACTTAATTTAATAACTTTTAAATAACTAAAAAAAGAACTACTTTCTTTTGTCTTTGAACCGGAAAAAGGCAAACAAATAAAAAGTAAAAAAGGTTCCGCTGCTCCTTATTGTCCATATATAACTCTGATAAGAGCCGGTTTATCATAATAAAGAATTTAGGAAGAATTCGGTTGGAATAACTTTCCTATCATTTGTATTCTTTTTACTTTTGAAATATGAACACTGGAATCATTAAAATATTTATTTGATTATGATTAAAAGGGTATTATTCAAATATTATTCATAGAATAAATTACTCCACTCGAATCGAATAGAATTTTGAAATTGAATTCAATTATTGAATTCAATTTCAATATAAATAGTTCAATTAAAAATAGTTAAATTAAAAAGTCTTTGCAGAACGATCTATAAAAGAATTGATAGAGTTTCATTTCTCAACTCAATTAGTAGTATCCCTAGAGTCCACTTCTTCCCCATACTACGAGTGAAAGGGAAAATGTAAAGACTACCATCAAAGCAGCCCAAGCGAGACTTACTATATCCATGTGAATTATGTCCCCTATCTCTATGAATATGAAGGAATTTTGCTAGTATTGTTCACTTTTTTCCATTATTTTTCACTAATAATAGTCACTAATAATAATAATAGTCACTAAAAATAATATTAGTATCGCTGGTGCAGAGTCAAAAAAAAAAAAAAAGATTTTGTCCAATACCATTGATGAAACAATCCAAAAAATCCAATTCAATTAATTAGAACCAATTAATTATAAGAAGTTCTTGTATGATTGCTAGTAGAATCGGGAAAGATTAAGCGCAAACAAAATAAGCAGCAGCGCTCTTGGAAATATCACGAGTCTTTTTCCTCCGCTGTTTCTATTGGGGACAATATATCAGCAAAACGAAATAAGGTATTTCGCGTCTTTTGTTGATCAGGCGACACCCGGATTTGAACTGGGGAAAAAGGATTTGCAGTCCCCCGCCTTACCACTCGGCCATGTCGCCAAGGCAATAGAAATAAAAAATAGACCAAAATACCCCCCCCTTTTTTTTTCTTACTAAACTTCTTTTTTTTTGTACTTGTATCTTGAATCCCTTTCCTAAAAGAAATCCTTCCTTTTTTGGATTGGATCTATCTCTTTGATTAATTTTGTATAGTATGTCAAAACACGCACTATCTGAATTCTTTCTCCTTTCTATTGAAAGGAAAAACAAAATGTGAATTTTCAGTCACAAAAGCCGAAATTCAGGACAAATTGGAACCGTTAACTATTGACTGAAAATTCATGAACGATTCTCGAATTTGAATCTAAATTTGAATCTAAAATTGTATTTCCCGAATGATATAAGAAAATTAAAATGGATATCTAATTATCCAGTATTGATTCTTTTCAATAAAAAAAAGCCTTCTCCATTTCAATTATAACAACAATTATGAGTATATGTAAACCCCAGAACATAAATTATTACACGTATACCTCTAATCAGATATCTTATCTGTTTATGATTCCTATAGAAAATCGATATTTTGCTAGAGCACGCCATGCGCTGTACAGAATAGACCCGCAATAAAAGGAAAGACATATATATAGATAGCTATAGTTCTATCCGCGTATGCTTAATAAAGCTTTCTTCTGCGCTTCAACAAACTCTATAAAATATATATATATATATCTCTTCTGTTCGGTGCGAATCCTTTTTTTTTTTTTTAACTGAACAAGGAAATCCACGAAAAAAAAGGAAAAAAGCTAAGTGCTAATGGGTTTTTATCTCATCGAAGAGATCAAATCCCGAATTATTTATTTCACTTGTATTGGAATATGTAATATCATAAATAATAGTAGAAATTGAATCACTTTTTGTTATTCTATATAAAATTCCATAAGTCTAAGTTAAGTGGAATTTCTCAATTCTTTTCCAGTTGTATCTGTTGCAAATTCCAATTTGAGTAGAAAATCAAAATTCTCTTTATTCCTCCGTTCATACGTATTTCAGACATTCCATATTCATATATGGAGTTAGATAAAATTTTATGTGATTCTGTAAACAGAATAGCAATTCCATCAGTGCTGATCGATCCATAATAATTGGATGAAAAACGATCCAATAATGGGATTTTTTTTTCAATAAATGGGAAATTAAAAATGCTTGGGGATGGAAATGGGGGAATGTCTACAATACCTGGATTTAATCAGATACAATTTGAAGGATTTTGTAGGTTCATTGATCAGGGCTTAGCGGAAGAACTTTATAAGTTTCCAAAAATTGAAGATAGAGATCAAGAAATTGAATTTCAATTATTTGTGGAAACATATCAATTAGTAGAACCATCGATAAAAGAAAGAGATGCTGTATATGAATCACTTACATATTCTTCTGAATTATATGTATCCGGGGGATTAATTTGGAAAAACAGTAGGGATATGCAAGAACAAACAATTTTTATTGGAAACATTCCTCTAATGAATTCCCTGGGAACTTCTATAGTAAATGGAATATACAGAATTGTGATCAATCAAATATTGCAAAGTCCTGGTATCTATTACCGGTCAGAATTGAACCATAACGGAATTTCGGTCTATACCGGCACTATAATATCAGATTGGGGGGGAAGAGTAGAATTAGAGATTGATAAAAAAGCAAGGATATGGGCTCGTGTGAGTAGGAAACAGAAAATATCTATTTTAGTTCTATCATCAGCTATGGGTTTGAATCTAAGAGAAATTCTAGAGAATGTGTGCTACCCCGAGATTTTCTTGTCTTTCCTGAGCGATAAGGAAAAAAAAAAAATTGGGTCAAGGGAAAATGCCATTTTGGAGTTTTATCAACAATTTACTTGTGTAGGCGGAGGTCCAGTATTTTCTGAATCCTTATGTAAGGAATTACAAAAGAAATTTTTTCAACAAAGATGTGAATTAGGAAGGATTGGTCGACTAAATATGAAC